CGAGGTATTTGTGCAAATAGGTATAATACATGGAATCGAAGAAATTATCCAGATGAAAGAATTGACGATAATAGCTATACGTATACGAAAGAACCCCTTTTTTGTAATTCCTATGATGCAATTGGAGCTTATCGGCAGAAAAGAATCAATTTAGATAGTCCGTTGTGGCTTCGGTGGCGATTAGATCAACGCCTTATTGCTTCAAGGGAAGCTCCCATCGAAGTTCACTATGAATCTTTGGGTACCTCTCATGAGATTTATGGGCATTATCTAATAGTACGAAGTGTAAAAAAAGAAATTCTTTCTATATACATTCGAACCACCGTGGGCCATATTTCTCTTTATCGAGAAATCGAAGAAGCTATACAAGGGTTTTGCCGGGCCTGCTCATATGGTACCTAATCATCTGGTGTCTAAACTAAGTAATTCTACGACTCCTTGGGCCTTTCCGGTTCAAGTATGACCACCATTGCTGACCTTTCTACGCGAATCAAGATCGAGAAAAGGAAGTTTTCCACTCATTGACTAAAATCCATTGGCGAATCCTACTCAGCGGAATACGGAGGTACTTATGGCAGAACGGGTGAGTCTGGTCTTTCACAATAAAATGATAGATGGAACTGCCATTAAACGACTTATTAGCAGGTTAATAGATCACTTCGGAATGGCATATACATCCCACATCCTGGATCAAGTAAAGACCCTGGGGTTCCAGCAAGCCACTGCTACATCTATTTCATTAGGCATTGATGATCTTTTAACGATACCTTCTAAGCGATGGCTAGTCCAAGATGCTGAACAACAAAGTTTTATTTTGGAAAAACACTATCATTATGGGAATGTACACGCGATAGAAAAACTACGACAATCCATTGAGATATGGTATGCTACAAGTGAATATTTGCGACAAGAAATGAATCCTAATTTTAGGATGACTGAGCCTTTTAATCCAGTCCATATAATGTCTTTTTCGGGGGCTAGAGGAAATGCATCTCAAGTACACCAATTGGTGGGTATGAGAGGATTAATGTCTGATCCCCAAGGGCAAATGATTGATTTACCCATTCAAAGTAATTTACGCGAAGGGCTTTCTTTAACAGAATATATCATTTCTTGCTATGGAGCCCGCAAGGGGGTTGTCGATACCGCTGTCCGAACATCAGATGCTGGATATCTTACGCGCAGACTTGTTGAAGTAGTTCAACACATTATTGTACGTAGAACAGATTGTGGCACTGTCCGAGGAATTTCTGTGAGTCCTCAAAATCAAAATAGGATGATGTCGGAAAGGGTTTTTAGCCAAACATTAATTGGTCGTGTATTAGCGGACGATATATATATGGGCCAGCGATCCATTGCCATTAGAAATCAAGATATTGGGATTGGACTTGTCAATCGACTCATAACCCTTCGAACACAAGCAATATCTATTCGAACCCCCTTTACTTGTAGGAGTACATCGTGGATCTGTCGATTATGTTATGGTCGGAGTCCGACTCATGGTGACCTGGTTGAATTGGGGGAAGCCGTAGGTATTATTGCGGGTCAATCTATTGGAGAACCAGGGACTCAACTAACATTAAGAACTTTTCATACCGGCGGCGTATTTACGGGGGGCACTGCAGAACATGTACGAGCCCCTTCTAATGGTAAAATCAAATTCAATGAGGATTTGGTTCATCCCACGCGCACACGTCACGGGCATCCGGCTTTTCTATGTTCTATAGATTTGGATGTAATTATTGAGGGTGAAGATATTATGCACAATGTGACTATTCCACCAAAAAGTTTTCTTTTAGTTCAAAATGATCAATATGTCGAATCAGAACAAGTGATTGCTGAGATTCGGGCGGGAGCATACACTTTGAATTTTAAAGAGAGGGTTCGAAAACATATTTATTCTGATTCAGAGGGAGAAATGCACTGGAGTACTGATGTGTACCATGCACCCGAATTTACATATAGTAATGTCCACCTCTTGCCAAAAACAAGCCATTTATGGATATTGTCGGGGGGTTCACGCAGATCTAGTGTAGTTTCTTTTTCACTCCACAAGGATCAAGATCAAATGAATATTCATTCTCTTTCTGTCGAACGAAGAGAGATTTCTAGCCTCTCGCTCTCAGTGAATAATGATCAAACGGGACACAAATTTTTTAGTTCTGATTTTTCTGCTAAAAAAAAAGGTCGAATTCTTGAGATGTCTGATTATTCGGGATTTAATAGAATCATAAGTACTGGTCATTGTAATCTCATCCATCCTGCAATTCTCCACGCAAATTCGGATTTATTGGCAAAAAGGCAAAGAAATGGATTTCTTATTCCATTCCACTCGATTCAAGAGCAAGAGAAAGAGCTAATGCCCCATTCAGGTATCTCGATTGAAATACCCGTAAGGGGTATTTTCCGTAGAAATAGTATTCTTGCTTATTTCGACGATCCTCGATACAGAAGAAAGAGTTCCGGAATTACTAAATGGGGGACTCTGGGGGCGCATTCAATCGTTAAAAAAGAGGACTTGATTGAGTATCGAGGACTCAAAAAAATTAAGCCAAAATACCAAATGAAAATAGATCGCCTTTTTTTCATTCCGGAGGAAGTGCATATTTTTCCCGAATCTTCTTACCTAATGGTACGGAATAATAGTATCATTGGAGTAGACACACAAATCACTTTAAATATACGAAGCCGGGTGGGCGGATTGGTCCGAATGGAGAGAAAAAGGGGAGGGGTTGAACTAAAAATATTTTCGGGAGATATCCATTTTCCCGGAGAGATAGATAAGATATCCCGACACAGTGGCATCCTGATACCGCCAGAAAGTGAAAAAACAAAACTTAAGGAAGCCACTAAGGAATCAAAAAAATTGAAAAAGTGGATCTATGTTCAACGGATCACACCTACAAAGAAAAAGTCTTTTGTTTTGGTTCGACCCGTAGTCACATATGAAATAGCGAACGGTATAAATTTAGCAACACTCTTTCCCCAGGATCCGCTGCGGGAAAAGGATAATATGCAATTTCGAGTTGTCAATTATGTCCTTTATGGGAAGGGCAAAGCCGCTGGGGGAATTTCTGATACAAGTCTTCAATTAGTTCGGACGTGTTTAGTGTTGAATTGGGACCAAGACAACAAAAGTTCTTCCGTCGAAGAGGTTTGTGCTTCCTTTGTTGAAGTACGTACAAATGGTCTGATTCGAAATTTCCTAAGAATCAACTTAGTGAAATCCAATATTTCGTATCTCAGAAAAAGGGATCATCCGTCGGGTTCAGGATTAATTTCTGATAATGGTTCAGCTCGCACCAATAGCAATCCGTTTTATTCCGTGTTTGGCAAGGCAGGGGTTGAACAATCGCTTAGACAAAATCAAGGAACTATTCGTACGTTGTTGAATAAAAATAAGGAATGCCAAGTTTTGATAATTTTATCATCATCTAATTATTTTCGAATGGGTCCATTGAACGATGTAAAATATCACAATGTGATAAAACAATCAATTCCAATTCAAAAAGATTCGCTAACTCCAATTAAGACTTCGTTGGGACCCTTAGGAACATTCCTTCAAATTGCGAATTTTTATTCATTTTACTATTTAATAACTCATAATCATATCTCGGTAACTAAATATTTGAAACTTGACAATTTAAAACAGCCTTTTCAAGTACTTAAATATTATTTAATGGACGAAACCGGGGAAATTTATAATCCTGATACAGATAGTAAGATCCTTTTGAATCCATTTAATTTGAATTGGTATTTTCTCCAGCCTAATTATTGTGAGGAAATGTCCCCGATAATTAGTCTTGGGCAGTTTCTTTGTGAAAATGTACGTATAACCAAAAGGGGACCATACCTAAAATCCGGTCAAGTTTTAATTGTTCAAGTTAACTCTGTAGTAATACGATCAGCTAAGCCTTATTTGGCTACTCCTGGAGCAACTGTTCATGGGCATTATGGAGCAATCCTTTACGAAGGGGATACATTAGTTACATTTATATATGAAAAATCGAGATCTGGTGATATAACGCAGGGTCTTCCAAAAGTAGAACAGGTGTTAGAAGTGCGTTCGCTTGATTCAATATCGATGAACCTAGAAAAGAGAGTTGAGGGTTGGAACGCGAGTATAACAAGAATTCTTGGGATTCCCTGGGGATTCTTGATTGGTGCTGAGCTAACTATAGTGCAAAGTCGTATCTCTTTGGTTAATAAGATCCAAAAGGTTTATCGATCGCAGGGGGTGCAGATCCATAATAGGCATATAGAAATTATTGTACGTCAAATAACATCAAAAGTTTTAGTTTCCGAAGATGGAATGTCTAATATTTTTTTACCCGGCGAACTGATTGGATTGTTACGAGCGGAACGAATGGGGCGCGCTTTGGAAGAAGTGATCTGTTATCGAGCTATCTTATTGGGAATAACGAGAGCGTCTCTGAATACTCAAAGTTTTATATCCGAAGCAAGTTTTCAAGAAACCACGCGAGTTTTAGCAAAAGCTGCTCTCCGAGGTCGTATCGATTGGTTGAAAGGCCTGAAAGAAAACGTTGTTCTGGGGGGGATAATACCAGTCGGTACCGGATTCAAAGGATTAGTCCACTGTTCAAGGCAGCATAACAACATTCTTTTGGAAAGACAAAAAGGGAATTTATTCGGGGGGGAAATGAGAGATATTTTCTTACACCACAGAGAATTATTTGACTCGTGCATTTCAACGACTTTCCATGATACATCAGAGCACAATTGCTTAGAGGGTTTAATGAGTCCTAGGAGCGAATTCTTTTAACTATTTGTGATCATTTGATTTTTTAATGGTACGAAAAGAAAGATAATAATGAATAGAACGAAGGATAATAATGAATAGAAAGTAATGAATGGCCTGGGTCGTGTATCAATGGTCACTCTCTGGTAGAAGAGAAGGTTCCCTCGGAACAATTATTTATTTCAGGGCGCCTCGTCTCTTAAAAAAAAAAGAGGAAGTGGGGGAGAAATGGCAAGAAGGTATTGGAACATCCATTTGGAAGAGATGATGGAAGCAGGAATTCATTTTGGTCATGGTACTCGGAAATGGAATCCTAGAATGGCACCTTATATATCTGCAAAACATAAAGGTATTCATATTACAAATCTGACTCGAACTGCTCGGTTTTTATCAGAAGCTTGTGATTTAGTTTTTGATGCAGCAAGTAGGGGAAAACAATTCTTAATTGTTGGTACTAAAAATAAAGCAGCTGATTTAGTCGCGCGAGCTGCAATAAGGGCTCGGTGCCATTATGTTAATCAAAAATGGCTCGGCGGTATGTTAACCAATTGGTCCACTACAGAAACGCGACTTCACAAGTTCAGGGATTTGAGAACGGAACAAAAAGGGGGGAGACTCGACAGTCTTCCCAAAAGGGATGCCGCTATTTTGAAGAGACAATTATCGCGTCTGCAAACGTATCTGGGCGGGATTAAATATATGACGAGGGTACCCGATATTGTAATCGTCGTTGATCAGCAAGAAGAATATACGGCTCTTCGAGAATGTATCACTTTGGGAATTCCAACAATTTGTTTAATCGATACAAATTGTGACCCCGATCTCGCAGATATTTCGATTCCAGCAAACGATGACGCTATAGCCTCAATCCGATTAATTCTTAACAAATTAGTATTCGCAATTTGTGAGGGTCGCTCTAGCTATATACGAAATCCTTGATTAATAATAAGATAAATAAATTATTTTGGTAACTCCATAGATTTATGGATTGGGTACTATTCCTGAATTGCACAAAAGAAAAGAGACAAACCTGGTGGATATTATGCAATTAGCAGATATTCAAAATATACAATTCAAGTAGACAAGTCGAAAAGAAGATGGTTGAATCAAAATAATTCTTTTTAAATTTCTATTTCGGTCAGAGGGCAATATGAATGTTCTATCATGTTCCATGAATACACTAAGGGGGTTATACGATATATCCGGTGTGGAAGTAGGCCAACATTTCTATTGGCAAATAGGTGGGTTCCAGGTCCATGCCCAAGTACTTATTACTTCTTGGGTTGTAATTGCTATCTTATTAGGTTCAGCCTTTATAGCCGTTCGGAATCCACAAACCGTTCCGACTGCCACTCAAAATTTCTTCGAATATGTCCTTGAATTCATTCGAGACGTGAGCAAAACTCAGATTGGAGAAGAATATGGCCCATGGGTTCCCTTTATTGGAACTCTGTTTCTTTTTATTTTTGTTTCTAATTGGTCAGGTGCTCTTTTACCTTGGAAAATCATAGAGTTACCTCATGGGGAGTTAGCCGCACCCACGAATGATATAAATACTACCGTTGCTTTAGCTTTGCTCACGTCAATAGCATACTTCTATGCGGGTCTTTCCAAAAAGGGATTAGGCTATTTCAGTAAATACATTCAACCGACTCCAATTCTTTTACCCATTAACATTTTAGAAGATTTCACAAAACCTCTATCACTTAGTTTTCGACTTTTTGGGAATATATTAGCCGATGAATTAGTAGTTGTTGTTCTTGTTTCTTTAGTACCTTTAGTGGTTCCTATACCCGTCATGTTCCTTGGATTATTTACAAGCGGTATTCAAGCTCTTATTTTTGCAACTTTAGCTGCGGCTTATATAGGCGAATCTATGGAGGGACATCATTGACTCGTTTTCGAAATAGTCTTTTTTTGTAGCTTAGAACAAAGGCAATGGATGCGTAACTCAAGATAATCTACTTATACTTCTACTTAGGAAAAATACATATCCAAACATAAATCTACAAATACCGCATATACGATCAAGAGTCGTAGAAAAAAAATTACGATATTGGGGAATTGTAGGAAAGAGATCTAAAGGATCTTTTTCCTCAAATTCCTCTTTGGCCTTATTATATCATCCCCCCCTCTCCCCGCCAATTAATATTTTCTTTATATTGTTTTGTTCATTTTTGTTCATTCAATTCGAATAGCAAATACCAAGAGTGATAAGTTGAATAAAAATTCTTATAGTATCACAGGCGGGTGATTAAAAAAAAAGAAAAGAAAGATGCTTTATAAAATAATTCCCCTTTTAGTTGCTTTTAGTCAATTCTTCAATTCAACGATTGACCAAAAGAGAATATTAATATAATAAATTGCATGGCCGTACCTCAATCAAATACTGATATTTAGTTCTATGCAATGATTCGCCCCAATGAATTCGTCTATTTCGATTGTAGCCTGGTGGATAATGATAACGAAAAGGAATAGAAAAAAAAAAAAGAGATTTATAAAAAACGGGGTGATTCGGCGAGGGGTACATAATTAGGTATATGGAATCAAATGCCAACTCTTGTGTATTTTTTGAGTTTTAAAAGGGGTTCGAGAATACGATTGACTTTAAGATACGAATACTTGGAGTCTAAGATATTAATAGTTGGTTTACGTTCTGTAAGAAAGACATGTATATGGGATATTAGATATTGCTAGTTATATATGAACTAAAGATATATCTAATCCACCCTACTCTTGTGATTATTGTGAATTTCGATAGGGATTCTAATAGAAATTTAGAAATTGTTCGATTTCGTCTTTGCTTTGATGCTTTGACTGGGAATTGAATCAATAAAAATAAAGAGATGAAAGAAAGAAAACGAACGAAGAATTCAAAAAAGGGTTCCGAAAAAAGAAATGGAAGAACAAAAGTCGTATGGATTTACAAAAATCCTGTGTTGTGCCTGTGGATCGAAACTAAAAAAGAGATATCTAAAAAGTTTTGATGGTTCAATAATAATATTATTATTACGCCAATTGGGAGTTCTTAGTTACTTCGGCTGGGCGAATCCTAGTGACGGAATAATTAAGTCATAATTTATTGGACGATTGTATCATTAACGATTTCTTTAGTTTTTCTTTATTTTAGTGCGAGGGACTTATCATGAATCCACTGATTTCTGCCGCTTCCGTTATTGCTGCTGGGTTGGCTGTTGGGCTTGCTTCTATTGGACCTGGAGTTGGTCAAGGTACTGCTGCGGGCCAGGCAGTAGAAGGGATCGCGAGACAGCCCGAGGCAGAGGGAAAAATACGAGGTACTTTATTGCTTAGTCTGGCTTTTATGGAAGCTTTAACAATTTATGGGCTGGTTGTAGCATTAGCACTTTTATTTGCGAATCCTTTTGTTTAATCCTAGAAATAGGAAGGGCAATTTACTTATTTTTTTTCTCTTATTTATTATATCCGTGTTTCTGGCTTTTTTGAATTCTATCAAGATTTAACTCCTCCAATTGGAAGGACTGATTTGAGGATGGGGAATTAGGATAGGCATACCAGTTCGCCTTTTTCTTTCCCTTTCTTAGTCTAAAGGAAACCCTCTTTTTAAGTGATGCTGCAACAAACGAGGGGTTTTGCAATGGACAGGAGTCCCGGCCCCTAATACTAATAAGTATCCCTCTTATCGGGAATCCCCAATTGCCAATTCAAAGAAAGGATTTCGAAATCGAATTTTTGACCCTGTTTCGAAATAGGTAAATTACTAAAAAAACAAATAAATTAAATAAATATATATTACGTAGAAAAAAAAAAAGAACTGCGTTCTTTTTTTTTTTTTAGTCTATCTAAAAGAGGAGATCATATGAAAAATGTAACCGATTCTTTCGTTTCTTTGGTTAACTGGCCATTCGCCGGGAGTTTCGGGCTTAATACCGATATTTTAGCAACAAATCCAATAAATCTAAGTGTAGTGCTTGGTGTATTGATCTTTTTTGGAAAGGGAGTGTGTGCGAGTTGTTTATTTCAAGAATAGGCTGGACCCAACCAGCTGCACTTTTTTTCGTTATAACTAGGACCAAAGGGAAAAGGGTGCATGATTCCGCGAATTACTTCTGAATAAATTTCAAATCATATTTAAGAACCATAGCATTTCGTGATTTGTTGGTAAATCTATTTTGATTCTCTATTAACCAAACCAATAATGTGGGACCATTAACATGGTTAAAGCTAAAGTTTGAAGTCCAGACACAGCACGGTACTCTTTCTACTACTATGTTTTACTATAGAATAGAAATGTTTTCAAAATGAATAATTAATAAATGAATAATTAATAATAATTATTGGACTTTTTTTTTTCGATATAAAACACTCATGTTGATAAAAAGATTTGAGCCTTTTATTGGTATTGGAAATTTGATTGGAAAATATTGGAAAAATAGGTATTTCAACCAACCCTTATTTATGCTGAATCGATGACCTCCATATAAAGTAAGAAGAATTCTTTGGATTTGAAGAAAAAAAGAAACAACTTTGCTGACAATTATATATTTTGATTTGGTCAGAAGAGTCCTCCGAATATTCTGTTCTTGGATTAGGGATCAGTCGCAAGATTCATTTTGGAATATGAATAGAGAAGAGAGGGAGAGGATAGGCTCATTACATTAAAAAAAGATATGGGAACCCCCCCCATACATAAGTAGTTGACGTAATTGAGTGGGAGAGCCAAATGAATCGAAAAATTCATGTTTGGTTCGGGAAGGGATCATCGAAGTTTTGAGATGAATGGAAAGATAATCTACTTTCATTAAGTGATTTATTAGATAATCGCAAACTGAGGATTTTGAATAGTATTCGAAATTCAGAAGAACTGCAGAGAGGGGCCATTGAACGGCTGGAAAAAGCCCGGGCCCGGTTACGAAAAATAGAAATAGAAGCAGATCAGTTTCGAGTGAATGGATACTCTGAGATAGAACGAGAAAAATTCAATTTGATTAATTCAACTTATAAGACTTTGGATCAATTAGAAAATTACAAAAATGAAACCATTCATTTTGAACAACAAAGAGCAATTAATCAAGTCCGACAACGGGTTTTCCAACAAGCTTTACAAGGAGCGCTCGGAACTCTGAATAGTTGTTTGAACAAGGAGTTACATTTACGTACCATTAGTGCCAATATTGGCATGTTTGGAGCGATGAAAGAAATAACTGATTAGTCCTTTTACTGTAGGCACATTATTTTTTTTTTTTTTTTTAAGAAAAAAAA